TTTTTTGACTCAAATTGGACAACAGATGGAAAGGAAAGGGCTTGATAAATTGTACAAATTCTACTTAAACTTATGGCATTTTGTATAGAATATCAAAACGAAAAGGGATTCAATTTCTACCATTATTATGATATTCCGTATTCCAATTGGAGACCATAAATGTATTCAGGATTTGATCTGTTCAATGAGATAATGAGACAAAGACATAATAATCAGAAACAATATAGAATTTTTCGTACGAAACGTTTTTCGTGGATTCATTAGTTCATTGTTAAAAAAAAAATTCGCAGAGAAGAGAGATATTTTTACCTATTTTTTTAGTCAAATTTGTAGAAGTAGAATATGATTGAAGTGTATAATTGAAGTGTATAAGAAGGCGTATTTTGATTAATAAACATGTGCAGATCTAAATCTAACTATAGCTATCTATATATACATATGCTGCTCCCCCTTTATTAGAGCTCTATTCAGGACAGAACATGTTATGCTCTATCATAATTTTCAAAGAAAAATTTTGAAAATGACAATTTAAGCATGATACTTTCCTGAAAATTACTTATGGGCATCTTATCCAGATAAGATACCCAATTAGATAACATTGTGTAACAATTTATGTTCTGGGATTTACATATACCCATAATTGCTGTTATAATTTAAATTGAGAAGGATTTTTTTCAATAAAAAAATCGCGACTAATTAGTTATGTATCAATTTCGATTTTCTTATATCATTAAGGAAGCCTTCGATGAAATTCCAGAATCATTTATGAACTAATAGTTAACGGTTCCAGTTTGTTCTGAATTTCTTCTTTTGTGACTGAAAAATAAAATTTTTGTTTTTCAATAGAAAAAAGGTAAGGGAAATTGTTTCATATATTTTGTATCGTTTTGGCGGCATGGCCGAGCGGTAAGGCGGGGGACTGCAAATCCTTTTTCCCCAGTTCAAATCCGGGTGTCGCCTGATCACCAAAAGAATAAAAATACTTTTTTCTATTTTGCTGATATAATTTTCCAAATTTTTTCCAGCAGAAACAAGCGGAGGAAAAGGATGTTTTTGCTTGATTCTAATTCTAAGTATCTGGGGGTTCCGTTCTCTAAAATGCTGTAAATCCCCTTAGCGTATAGGATTTAAGGAAAGATTATAGTACTGAAAAGGAACAGGTAAATCGTGATAGTCCCGCCATTACTAATGGAGTGTCTACTGACCGGGTCTTGAATTAGATGGGATGGCTGGACGGAAAGGAAATCCAATTGAATTTTTAGTTTCGGAAAGGCCGTAAGATACTATACTTTGTATATATATTCATGGAAGTCCTTGAGTGCTCCGGCATTCAATCTAATTAATATGGATTGAATGTCTAATTGGCTTTTACTTACTTATACTTAATATATTTCTAATAAAGTACAAAAAGAAATTCATATTTTTTGTTAACCCCCAGTCAAGAACATAATAGGACGTCTTCCCATTGTTTTATTTTCATAGAGACAATAGGTAGACGGTAAGGATTAGATCAAAATAAAATGGGAAAGCAGGAAAGAAATAGGGTATGTGATAAATAGTGATCTATCTTACTTCTATATTGTTATACTTTTTACTTAATTTAATGAAGAGCACCAAAAGAACGAATAGGTTTTTTCTGTTTTCTACATGGTAGTAGCATTTCTTTGATACTTACAAGGAGTTCTCCGCATATTTTGCTTGTGCTTAATATTTTCTCATTATACTAGAAATCCTCTAAGAACTTGTTATAATTGGATTTAGTGGATTGGTTCATCAACAATGTTGGGTCAGAATAACCTTTTGACTCTTCGTCAGTGATTCCACTATTATTTATTAGTGAACAATAATTGAATAATTCCTTCATAGAGATAGAGGACATAATTCACATGGATATAGTAAATCTTGCTTGGGCTGCTTTAATGGTAGTCTTTACGTTTTCCCTTTCATTAGTAGTATGGGGAAGAAGTGGACTATAGAATTACTACTAATTGAGTTTAGTTCCTAAACTGTATCATTTTTTTTTATAGATCATTCGGCAAAGTTTTTTTTTATTTTGAATTTCACTATTTCAAATTCTATTTCAATTTTAAAATTGAAATAGAAATTGAAAATATATTAATTTCGAAATTCTCTTGGATTTTAGTGGAGTAATGTATTCTACGAATTAGAATCGTAAGAGTCGCTTTCGATTATTTTAAATTTATTGAAATCAATACAAATTAAATACAAATAGATAAAGCAAAGAAATAGAATCGGGACACTAGAGTAATATACATTACTACTATAGTATATATGTAATTGATTTACATATATAGGAAAGGAATATGACGATACTATTGTCGATTGATCTATATTAAATTACCCTGTATTAGAATACAACTTTATACAATACACTAAAATAACAATACTAGATAGTATGGTAGAAAGATTCAGATCTTTCTTTCTACCATACTATTGTATCTCATAGAATACGGCTGATTCTAGTCTGCCCATTTCGTTTAAGGCGCGAAATTTTAATCCTTTTCTTCTCTATCAATTATTGCTAAGAACTAAAAAGTCAAGTTTAATTTAAATTAATCGCCTTGGCTGACTGTTTTTACGTATATTATAAGTAAAAAAGCGGTAGGAACTAGAATAAACAGTGCAGTAGCAATAAATGCGAGAATATTTACTTCCATAATCTCATTGTTTAATTTTTCTTTAATTCGCAATAACTCGGGAGTTAATCCCATAGAGATAATAAATCGTTCGCCTGTAAATTCAATGGGATGAATTACATCCCGATGATATCGAATCGGATCAATATCATGAATAACAATATCTGAGCTATCAAATCGATCCATGGTCAAGAATTAAATAGTATAACATAGGAAGATCTTTTATCCATACCGAACTCAAAATTTGATTCCTGATCCACTCAATAATTCCTTTATTTTTTTTTTTATTTATTTATAATTCTTTTACATTATTTCTTTTCTATAATCTACCACCCTCTTTGTACAATCATCTGATGAAGTATCATCGAACCACCTTTCCACTTACCATTGGTTCTAAACAAACCCCACCCAACCCTCGAAGCTAAATGAAAAAAAGGAAGGAGTTAAGTTCTAAACTCCTTTTTTTAATGATCTAATCTTCTTGGAAAACAAAAGAAGTATCATAAAGACGAGTACAAGTTCTGGTATAAAAAATATAATATTCCATTAAATTAACTATTTATATATAAAGTTAAAAGGTTTGTTCTTTCAAGGAAAAAACCCTTATAAAAAAAAAATTTCATTACCTCGTTAATAAAAAAGTGATCCTTGTTTGATCTTTATTTTTTAAATCCTCTTTACTTGAATTAGTAACGGGACGCATATATCAAAAGCTCAATGTGAAATTTGAATGAGATAGACTATTTCAAATTAGTGAAATTAGAAATTGAGGTTACACAAAATAGGGCCAGAAAAGGATATACTTTTAAGATTAAATCTATCGCAGTAACTATGTTAAATTTATTTTATATCGTACAAATTCCATTTATGTACTCCCGGGAAACATACAGTACTCTAACTCTATTCCACAGATCGGGAGTAATCAAAAAAAATAAAAAGCCAGACCCAGTACGGTATCCCGCGGAATCCTCAATCTGATGCTAATAAAATAATTGTACTAATAAAATAATAATTGTACTAATCCATATAGGTCTCTCTCCCATCAAATCCGTACTAATAGAAGAAATGGAAATTACCCCATTTGTTTGATGATAAATGTGAAACAAAAAAAAAAAAGAGGGATCGCCGTTGGGAATGAAATTCTGCTATTTGTACTTCTTTTCACAAAAAATAGAGAGATGAATTTATATATTTTTTTATTGAATTTGGATTCGTCGGGACTGACGGGGCTCGAACCCGCAGCTTCCGCCTTGACAGGGCGGTGCTCTGACCAATTGAACTACAATCCCAAGTAAATACCATAATAAAATAAAGTATACATATTTTATTATTTCATTGTAACCCTTTCAATTTAGATTAGAATTAGCGTGTTGTAACAGAGCCGCGAGTGTGATATATTGATACCCATATGTATATTAACTTTAGTGAGAGCAGCCTGGATTATTACTAATCCTTTCGGTATTGCCAAATCAATTGGATAATAACTTTTTCAATGAAAAAAGTTATTTTATTTACTCTTTTCCTTAAACTTGACTTTATACTTAGAGATCCTGATATGAATCTAGATCATTAGCAAGGAATTTGTTGTAAAAATAGCGTCAATAAGTAGTGGTATAGATATATCAGAAAATTTTTCTCTTCCGTATTGGGGGATCGGACATTTCTGAAATAGCAACAAATGGGTTATATCATTTCAGGGTGGATCGGCGAATTATTGGGCCGAGCTGGATTTGAACCAGCGTAGACATATTGCCAACGAATTTACAGTCCGTCCCCATTAACCGCTCGGGCATCGACCCAGGAAGAATCAATTCCAGGCTTATTGATAATCCACGATCAACTTCCTTTCGTAGCACCCTACCCCCAGGGGAAGTCGAATCCCCGCTGCCTCCTTGAAAGAGAGATGTCCTGAACCGCTAGACGATGGGGGCATACTTGCACGACCGCCATCATACTATGCTCATAGTATGAATAGTTTTTTTAAATTGTCAATATAATGGAATGGTATGACTCGATACGAAGGATCTTTCCGTCTTTCACGATTCTATAGAATTCTTTTCACTAAAAAATTTGTTTCAAAGGCCACTCCGAATCTCTTTATCAATGATTCAATGAAATATCTTGGATCTATGTTAAATTAGTGGATACATGTATCACTCTAATGAATTTAGTTATGATGTCAATTATGGTAGGTCTTGAAACAATTCATTGTATTGATATTTATCAAATAACTATTTTACCTAGTATTCACTAGTATACCCTAACCCTATATTTAATTTACTGGATAAGTAAAATTGTTCATTCCTGAATGAACCCCTATCCTTAATTATATCCTTAATTATA